CTTTGTCACTTAGTTTTCGACTTTTCGGAAATATATTAGCTGATGAATTAGTAGTTGTTGTTCTTGTTTCTTTAGTACCTTTAGTGGTTCCGATACCTGTCATGTTCCTTGGATTATTTACAAGTGGTATTCAAGCTCTGATTTTTGCAACTTTAGCCGCGGCTTATATAGGTGAATCCATGGAGGGCCATCATTGACTAGTTTTCGAAAGATTCTTTTTTTTAGCTTAGCGCAAGGCAACGTATGCGCAGCCCCAAAAAAGAAAATTAGGAAATAAAAATATACAACTCACTATCTAAAATCTAGAGTTATAGCAAAAAAGATTACGATATTAGAGTAGAGAATTGTAAAAAAAAGGGGGGGGAAAGAGATCTAAAAGATCTTTTTCCTAAAATTCCTGGTTGGTCCACTTATATCATACCTCTCCTCAATGAATATTCGTTTTATACGGGTCAGCCAAATCCGAATATTAAATATTCGGAGTCGTAATTTGAATAAGAATTCTTGTGGTTTACGATGTGTGATTAAAGAAAAAGGGGATGTTCTATAGAACGATTCCCCTTTCAGCTTATTTTCTTCAGCGATTGACCAAAAGAAAATTTTCATAAATAAGAAATTGCATGAACTTAGATTAATCAAATAACGATATTTCTATCCAATGATTCGGCCTAATCAATTTGTCCATTTAGATTGTATCCGTGCGGGATAATCATAAAGAAAAGCGAGGAGAGCAAAGAATTTACAAAAACGGGATTCAGGTTGGTTCAGATCGGAGAGGGGGGGGGTCGAACTAGGCATATGTAATTTAATAGCTATGCTATAAGTCAACTTGTTTCGACGCATGATTCTGGAATCCGATTGAATCTAAGATGAATAAAGAGTTGGTTTACGTTATGGAAGAAAGACATGTATATGTGATATTAGATATTGACTAGTTCTATATGAAGTAAAGATATTGCCTGTAAATTTAAATGGGGATTCCAATAGAAGTCCTTCCGTCTCATCCGTGACTGTAAATTGAATGAATAAAGGGATGAAATCAAGAAAAAGATCGAAGAATTCAACGAATGGTTCGGAACAAAGAAACGGACGAACGAAAGTCGTATGGATTCGCAAATACTTTGTCGATAGGAACTAAAAAAGAGATATCGAAGTAAAGTAGTTTTAATCATTTAATAAAATTATTACTTCAATTGAAGTTCGTAGTTACTTCGACTGGATGAATCGTAGTGATGGAATAATGAAGTTATAATTAATCGGTTGATTGTATCATTAACCATTTCTTTTTTTTTTTTTTCGTACGAGGAACTTATCATGAATCCACTGATTTCTGCCGCTTCCGTTATTGCTGCTGGATTGGCTGTAGGGCTTGCTTCTATTGGACCGGGAGTTGGTCAAGGTACTGCTGCGGGCCAAGCTGTAGAAGGTATCGCGAGACAGCCCGAGGCGGAGGGAAAAATACGAGGTACTTTATTGCTTAGTTTAGCTTTTATGGAAGCTTTAACAATTTATGGCCTGGTTGTAGCATTAGCACTTTTATTTGCGAATCCTTTTGTTTAATCTTAGAAATATGAAAAATCTTTTTTTTTTTTTAGTCTATCTATAAGAGGAGATCATATGAAAAATGTAACCGATTCTTTCCTTTCTTTGGGCCACTGGCCGTCTGCCGGGAGTTTCGGGTTTAATACCGATATTTTAGCAACAAATCTAATAAATCTAAGTGTAGTGCTTGGGGTATTGATCTTTTTTGGAAAGGGAGTGTGTGCGAGTTGTTTATTTCAAGAATAGGCTGGATACGACCAGTTGTACTTTTTCCGTTAGAACTAGGAAAGAAAGGTGCATGATCGCACGAATGACTTCTGAATAAATTCATAAATCATATGTAAGAACCATAGCATTTCGTGATTCGTTGGTAAATCCACTTTGATTCTCTATCAACCAATAATGTGGGACCATTAAACATGGTTAAAGCTAAATCGTTTGAAGTCCAGACGCGGCATGGTACTCTTTCTACCACTATATTAATTGTAATATAGAGATGCTTTCAAAACGAATAGTTTATCGATATAGAACACTCATATGGATAAAATGATTTGAACCACTTATTATCAAAATGGGGATTTCATCCCCTTTTTATCCAATGCCGAATCGACGACCTATGTATTGTGTATAAAGAAAGAAAAACTTTTTGGATTGAAAAAAAAAAGAAACAACTTTGCTGACAATTACATATTTTTGTTTGGTCAGAAGAGTCCTCCGACTATTTTGGTTTTGGATTAGTAATTAGTTTCGATAGTTTTTTGGAATATGAAGAGAGAATAGAGGATAGGCTCATTACATTCAAAAAAAGATATGGGAATTTATCATAAATAAGTAATTGAGCGTGAGAGCCAAATGAATCGAAAGATTCATGTTTGGTTCGGGAAGGGGATCGTGGAAGTTTTTAAATGAATGGAAAGAGAATCTACTTTCATTAAGTGATTTATTAGATAATCGAAAA